CATAGGGCCCTCTTATCTTTTCCTTCTCCGAGCTAGGATTATGGAAGAAGGAACCGAGAAGGAGGTATCAGCAACAACTGGTTTTATTACGGGACAGCTCATGATGTTCATATCGATCTATTATGCGCCTCTGCATCTAGCATTGGGTAGACCTCATACAATAACTGTCCTAGTTCTACCGTATCTTTTGTTTCATTTCTTCTGGAACAATCACAAACACTTTTTGGATTATGGATCTACTACCAGAAATTCAATGCGTAATCTCAGCATTCAATGTGTATTCCTGAATAATCTCATTTTTCAATTATTCAACCATTTCATTTTACCAAGTTCAACGTTAGTCAGATTAGTCAACATTTATATGTTTCGATGCAACAACAAGATGTTATTTGTAACAAGTAGTTTTGTTGGTTGGTTAATTGGTCACATTTTCTTCATGAAATGGGTTGGATTGGTATTATTCTGGATACGGCAAAATCATTCTATTAGATCGAATGTACTTATTCGATCTAATAAGTACCTTGTGTCAGAATTGAGAAATTCTATGGCTCGAATCTTTACTATTCTCTTATTTATCACCTGTGTCTACTATTTAGGCAGAATACCGTCGCCTATTGTCACTAAGAAACTGAAAGAAACCTCAAAAACGGAAGAAAGGGGGGAAAGTGAGGAAGAAACAGATGTAGAAATAGAAAAAACTTCCGAAACGAAGGGGACTAAACAGGAACAAGAGGGATCCACCGAAGAAGACCCTTCCCTTTGTTCGGAAGAAAGGGAGGATCCAAAAAAACTACATGAAAAAAAAAAGAGGCAAGAAATTTTGAAGTTAGAAATACTTAAAGAGAAAGAAGATAAAGACCTCTTCTGGTTTGAAAAACCTCTTGTGAATCTTCTTTTCGACTATAAACGATGTAATCGTCCATTGAGATATATAAAAAAAAATTTCTTTCAAAATGCTGTAAGAAATGAAATGTCACAATATTTTTTTCACGTATGTCCAGTTGATGGAAAACAAATAATATCTTTTACATATCCACCCAGTTTATCGATTTTTTTGGAAATGATGCAAAGAAAGATGTCTTTGTGTACGACCGAAAAACTATCCCCCGAAGATCTGTATAATCATTGGGTTTATACCAATGAACAAAAAAGGTACAGCTTGAGCAATGAATTCATAAACCGAATAGAAGTTCTAAACAAGGGATCTCTTACTATGGATGTGCTTGAAAAAAGGACCAGATTGTATAATGATAAAAATAACCAAGAAGATAAGAATAACCAATTCTATTCAAAAAGAATATAGATTATAGATATAGTAAATTAATAAAAAACCGGATACATATGATAAATATACAAAGAGATAAGAAGAGATTCGTCCTCCCCCGACATATTTGATCCCTTCTCCTACAAAGAAACTTGCAACACCAACACCATTGGTAATTCCGTCAATTACCCGTCTATCTAAAAAATGAGTTACTTCAGCTAATCCTCTTATACTTGTAGTTAAGCATGTTGCATAAAAAACATCTATGTAACCACGATTATATGACCAATTATATATCGCATTTATTATTCGGTCCAAGAAGATTTTCTTAGAGCCTGTTTTTTTAACAAATGAATTTATTAAGTCCAAATTCTGAAAAGATGAATTAACAGACCCATATAAAATAGACGCTATGAATATTCCAAAACAGGCTATACTGACTGAATAAATTGCATTTGTCACAAATTCATACCAATCCACAGAATAGTTCGAATTTTTATGTAAAAGGTTTATTGATGGAGTTAACCATTTCGATAATATATCAAAATCCACTACTCCTTGACCGAAAGGAATTCCTATGGATCCAACGAACAAAGTAAATAGGACCAATATAAGTAGAGGCAAAAGCATAGTATTGTCTGATTCATGGGGATACGTTGAAGTGTCTTTATTTTCAAAAAAAATCCTACAGGAGCGTATCAGATTTCTTACATTTCCGTTCATTTTGTATATCTTCTTCGAAAAAAAGGAAACCTTTTCGTTATTATTCATTGTTGATAAAAACAAATTTCTGTTAACTGGTTTGGTTCCTTCTTTCCCCCATATAGATATTGAATAGAACGAGCTATTTTGAGTGCCACTGTAATTTTGAAAATGAGCATGTAAATGACCATCAAAAGTAAGTAAATACATCCGAAACATATAAAATGCAGTTAACCCCGCCGAGAAACAAGCTATTATCGCGAAAATAGGTGAATACAACCAACTATCATTAAGAATTTCATCTTTAGACCAAAAACAAGCAAGAGGTGGAATTCCACAAAGGGAAAGTGTACCTAATAAAAAAGTATTTTTTGTAATTGGCACGTATTTTGTTAAACCACCCATAAGAACCATGTTCTGACTTTTATCTGGAGAATATCCAACAATGGGTTCCATTGAATGAATAATTGATCCGGATCCTAAAAACAATAATGCTTTCGAATAGGCATGAGTGATCAAATGGAATAAAGCAACTCGATAAGAGCCTATCCCTGGGGCTAACATAATATAACCCAATTGAGACATTGTAGAATAGGCTAAACTTCTCTTAATATCTCTTTGAGCAAGAGCTAAAGTAGCTCCTAATAGTACCGTTATTACACCTATCAAAGAAATGAGATTCATTATGTAAGGTATGACTGCGAAAAGCGGAAGAAATCGAGCGACAAGAAAAATGCCTGCTGCTACCATAGTAGCAGCATGGATAAGAGCCGAAATAGGAGTAGGCCCCTCCATGGCATCAGGTAACCATACATGAAGGGGAAATTGTGCGGATTTAGCAATTGCACCGACGAATAATAGGGAGGCACACAGAGTAGCAAATAAAGAGTTGACCCCATTATTACGGATCAGGTTATTGAAGATTTCGAACAAATCTCGAAATTCGAAACTCCCTGTTATCCAATAAAAACCTAAGATTCCTAATAATAACCCAAAATCCCCTACACGATTAGTTACAAACGCTTTTTGACAAGCATTTGCGGCAGCCGGTCGTGTGAACCAAAAACCTATTAATAAATACGAACACATTCCCACTAGTTCCCAAAAAATATGAATTTGTATCAAATTGGAACTAGTAACTAATCCCAACATGGAAGTATTGGAAAAACTCATATAAGCAAAAAATCTCAAATATCCTTGATCATGAGACATATAATTGTCACTATAAATAAGAACCATGATTCCAACCGTAGTGATTAGTATTGACATAATAGAAGTAAGTGGATCGATCAAGTAGCCGAACTCTAAGGAAAAATCAGTATTGATGGTCCAAGACCATAGATGTTGATAGATAGAACTGCCATTTATCTGTTGAATAGACAGATCGGACGAAAAAACCATAACTATACTTAGCAATGAAACACTAGGAAAAGTCCACATACGACGCAAATTTTTTGTTGCGGTCGGAACAAGCAGAAGTCCCAACCCTATTGACATAGTAACTGGAAGTAGAGCGAAAGGTATGATCCATGCATATTGATATGTATGTTCCATAAGAAAATTAAACTTTCTTTTTTTATTCTTATTAATTGTTTCCCATTCACCAGCCCTTATTTCTTTCGGAAGGAGCAATAATCAAATAAATAAAAAAAAAAATCAAGATATACAAGATATAAAAGAACTCAAATATGATTTTTCATTCTTAATTATTCTGATTCTTTCCAAACTATTGAAAAAAAAAAACAAAAAATTCAAATGAAGAAGTTACAATTCTTCAAATAACCAAGTTACTAGTTAAAAGCTACTACCTAGTTATTAACGAAGATATTTATTAAGATAAAAAAAATGAAACTTTCAATTATTCTACTATATACATACGATACGGTGATTTCTATCCATATTTATATCAATTATAGTAAGGAAAAATAATGATACCAAAAATTCAAGTACTTTATTCTGATATGTATTGTAGGATCTGCCAATAACTCGACCCAATAAACCTAGTTTTTATTTAGTTTCTTCGGAGTCATTAACTAATTCTGGAATTGATTGGCTTCTAGTCCAATAAAACAAACTTATGTTTATGTGTTTATGAAAAATCCTAGAATACTTGTCACTTCGCATAGAACTAAAATGAGAAATTACTCAAATTCCCTTTATTTTATCAAGTAATGTATTGTTTAACGGATTAACTACTTAAATTATGTGGACTCTATCTCCGAGCTTGATCAATTAATAGAAAAAGGTTACATTCATTATTGGTTTCCTAAATTAGGAAAGGGTTCTTAAGCTTTTCAATTTATTAAATATAACTTTATTAAATATAACATTTATAATATATATATATATTATTATTATCTAAATAGACTGAGATATGAATTGGAACCTTTTTAATTCTTATCAATGGCATCCGATTCAACGGTAGTAGATCCCGCCCGTAGACATAGATTTAATAAAGATATGAAGCCCCCAATCAGTACAAATTATTCTTTCTTCGAACATTGGATGTAATGGAAATGTGAAAAAAAAAAATTCCCTTGAAAATCACATCGTTTTTTCTTTTTTCTTCTATTTCATTTCTTTTTTTATCCTTAACGATACCATATGCGATGCTCATCTATCTGTATCCATACTTTTCTATGTTATGAAGTAAGCATAAGTATCGGCTATGGAATAAAGATAGATAATGAATAGTTAATAGAAAGAACAATCTATTTTGAATTGAACAATAAATGTCTTTCACGTCCAACTATAAAAATGAGTGACCCTTTTATTTTGAAATGGCGGTTCCAAAGAAACGTACTTCTCTGTCAAAAAAGCATATTCGTAGAAATATTTGGAAAGGAAGGGGATATCAGGCCGCGGCAAAAGCTTTATCTTTGGCTAAATCTATTTCTACCGGGCATTCAAAAAGTTTTTTTGTGCGACAAACAAGTAATAAAGCCTTGGAATGATCTGAATCTGAATCAGCATGACTCGATGAATTGGATGATTCAATTTATAAGATGAAGAATTCACATTAACTAATGTTTTGAACTCATCAATATGAGATAGAACTAGCTGTTGTGGTATGTAGAATACAAATTCTTCTGTATACTAGGTTCTAAAAATGATTTCTTTTTTTGTTTGAAAAAAAAAAAAAATAAAAATAAAAAAGAAGTAGTTAGACACAAAATACAAAGTTTCACCTTTCATTGATTGGTTTTTATAATTCGCGAGATGGGGATTGTAACTTTCCCCATCGATTCATTTTTCACAATAACAAAACTCTGACTTTTTTTCTTAGGAAGGGATTGGCTTATTGGATTATGTATCTCCAATAGTTATACATCATTAAGATTTTTGGAAAATCTGAAACAAGTATGAACGAGGTTAGAGCCCCCCCTTTTGTTCCAAAGTAAGGCGGGGATAAGATTCATAGTCAAAGTCAATGGATTATTGAAACTAATTGATTAAAATATACATTTTAAAACTTTGATTTGTAGCTCTCTGAATCACTACATATCTACAAGGACTCCCTCTTATTTCGAACAGAGAAAAAAAAAAAAAATAATAATAAAACTGCCAGGATCCCATTTAGATCGATATTTATGTACTAAAGAATGAGTCAATCTTACGTAATCCAACCCCAATGGATCCTATCCCATGTTTGAGCTGGAGGATCGATCAATCGATATATCTAGATCTAATATCTAAATTATTTTATCTATTAATATTAGATTTCAAATCTATATATAAAGAGATCTTATCAGTTTCATTTTTATTTTCTAAGTTTTCTAAGTTAAAGTACATTAAAGTACATTAAAGTACATACAGTAGAATTCCAATAAAGATTGAAACTCTTTTGTTATACGATATGCCCGGTCCAATACCTAATGGGTTTGGTAAATCCTCACACAAATTATGTTATGTATACAATGAAGATCCCAATCATTAATACATCTTTAATACCAAACTATCCAAATTTTTATAGAAATCCTTTGGATGTAGTGATGAAGTTGTGGTATATAAAAAATATTGTTTTATTTTGTTCATTGAAAAATGAATCCTTTTCGTTTCGGGTCTATCAAATCAGATAAATGAGAAATGAATCGTCAAAAAATGAGAAAAAAAATTCTTAGTTCTATACCCGGACTCAGGGCATAACCGTCTAGTTCCAACTATTCCAGAAGAACTTATAATACGGAAAAGCCCGCCGTTTAAAATGACCTCCTGCCACGATACTAAGGATTATTGAGCGTTTAAATATTTATTTGAACGGGTCTTTATTCATCGAATCTAACATTTCCTAAAATAGATTGCATTAAATCCCTCAATCTCGACGATTGAACATCATATGGACTATGATTATTTCGATGAAGCCGCCATGGTGAAATTGGTAGACACGCTGCTCTTAGGAAGCAGTGCTAGAGCATCTCGGTTCGAGTCCGAGTGGCGGCATCCTCTAAAAAAGGCACAATAGATCCTATAATGAATTCAATTCCGGATTTCCATTCCGTAATTGGGGATACCCCCCTAAAAAAAAAAATTATGATATTTGCCACTTTAGAACATATATTAACTCACATCTCTTTTTCTATCATTTCAATTGTTATTACGATTCATTTGATGACCTTATTAGTCCATCAAACCGTAGTACTATTTCATTTGTCAGAAAAAGCCATGATGGCTACCTTTTTCTGTATAACAGGATTATTAGTTACTCGTTGGATTTATTCGAGACATTTGCCATTAAGCGATTTATATGAATCTTTAATGTTTCTTTCGTGGAGTTTCTCCATTATTCATATGTTTCCTAAAAGACGGAACCAGAAAAGTTATTTAAGCGCAATAACCGCGCCAAGTGCTATTTTTACCCAAGGCTTTGCCACTTCGGGTCTTTCAACCGAAATGCATCAATCTGCAATATTAGTACCTGCTCTACAATCCCAGTGGTTAATGATGCACGTAAGTATGATGTTATTGAGTTATGCAGCTCTTTTATGTGGATCGTTATTATCCGTAGCTCTTTTAGTTATTACATTTCGAAAAAACCTAGATATTCCTCGCAAAAGCAATCATTTATTAATTGGATCATTTTCCTTTGTGAATGAAAAAAGAAGTGTTTTACAAAACACTTCTTTTCTTTCATTTATAAATTATCACAGGTATCAATTAACTCAACAATTAGATCAGTGTAGTTATCGTGTCATTAGTCTAGGGTTTACTTTTTTAACCATAGGTATTCTTTCGGGAGCAGTATGGGCTAATGAGGCATGGGGGTCTTATTGGAATTGGGACCCCAAGGAAACTTGGGCATTTATTACTTGGACCATATTCGCGATTTATTTACATAGTAGAACAAATCAGAGCTTTCAGGGTGTGGATTCGGCAATTGTGGCTTCTATAGGATTTCTTATAATTTGGATATGCTATTTTGGGGTCAATCTATTAGGAATAGGACTACATAGTTATGGTTCATTCACATTAACAACTAATTGAAGAAAGGGCCTGAAGAATACATAGGAACATCGTCCCGTATATTATATAAAGAA